AGTAGGACTAGTATTTCCGGCAATTGCAATGGCGTCTTTATTTCTTCATGTTCAAAAAAACAAGATTTCTTAGATCTTATGGGTTCAAATCTCATCCATTTTTTTTTTTCAAGACTTAGATATAGCTAATACAGATGTGCATTTAGTAGAGTTGTTATGGTATAACATAGGGGCATAAATGAAGCAGCTCGTATATATCCGTAAATAGATGCTCGAAATATACAAACAATATAGGGAAATAAGTTTCGAATTATTTCCAAATAGATTGGGATCGAGGAAGATGCCTGAAACGGAAAGTCGATCTATCTATATGTATGTAGATATTTCTAGAAGATCCTAAATAAAAAAGGGATATTCTTTTATTTTATACCTAACCCATTCGACGAATTACTCCGATTATTCCTAACGGAAAGGGTTACATGCGAATGGCACTAGTTGATGAGAGTTACTTCGGAACCAAAAAGTTTCTCCAGTCCAATAAAAAAAAAATGCAACTAGATCTAATATGAGTTGGCGATCCGAACATATATGGATAGAGCGTATAGTGGGGTCTCGAAAACTAAGTAATTTCTTCTGGGCCTTGATCCTTTTTTTAGGTTCATTAGGATTCGTCTTAGTTGGAACTTCCAGCTATCTCGGTAAGAATTTTATATCTTTAGTTCCATATCAGCAAATCGTTTTTTTTCCACAAGGGATCGTGATGTCCTTCTACGGGATCGCGGGTCTCTTTATTAGTTCCTATTTGTGGTGTACAATTTCGTGGAATGTGGGGAGTGGCTATGATCGATTCGATCTAAAAGAAGGAATAGTGTGTATTTTTCGTTGGGGATTTCCTGGGAAAAAGCGTCGCATCTTCCTACGATTCCGTATGAAGGATATTCAGTCGATCAGAATAGAAGTTAAAGAAGGCATTTATCCTAGTCGTATCCTTTATATGGAAATCAAAGGACAGGGAGCCATTCCATTGACGCGTACTGATGAGAATTTGACCCTGGGTGAAATTGAGCAAAAAGCTGCCAAATTGGCCTATTTTTTACGCGTACCAATTGAAGTATTTTGAACTGAAATAGCAATTTCTATAAATAAAAAAAGAAAAGGGGAGTTCTTTTAAGTCGAAATCGGAATACTATTCCTTGCAATGTTTGTTTTTTTTAGTTTCGCTTTAGCATTCATCGAGAACGCGAAGTAGTTTCAAATTGGATCAATTAGATTATCTGTAAACAAGATTTTTATTATTTCTTCATTTAAAGTCGACTCTTTCTTATTCTATATTCTTTCTAGATTCATAATCAATGAATGGGAAATCAAAAAAAAAGGAATAGATTCCGGGGTTCGATGCCTTAGAATAGAACTTATGTTTGATAAAAATAGTAGATCGCAGCGCATAGATTCGAAGAATGAGGCGAGTTCATTAGCAATTCAAAGATGAAAAATGGAAAAAAAGAAAGCATTTCTCCCTTTTCTTTCTGTTCTATCTATAGTATTTTTGCCTTGGTGGGTTTCTCTTTCATTTAAGAAAAGTGTTGAATCTTGGGTTACTGATTGGTGGAATACTACACAATCCGAAAATTTTTTGACTGATATTCACGAAAAGAGTATTATAGAAAAATTCATCGAATTAGAAGAACTCTTCCTATTGGACGAAATAATAAAAGAATACCCGGAAATAGGGTTGCAAAGGGCTCATATAGGAATCCACAAAGAAACGATCCAATTGATAAAGATAAACAATGAGGATCATATCCATATGATTTTGCACTTCTCGACAAATATAATCTGTTTCATTATTTTTAGTGCTTATTCAATTTTAGGTAATAAAGAACTTCTTATTCTTAACTCTTGGGTTCAAGAATTTCTATCTAATTTAAGTGACACAATAAAAGCTTTTTCTATTCTTTTATTAACTGATTTATGTATCGGATTCCATTCGCCCCATGGTTGGGAACTAATGATTGGCTATGTCTACAAAGATTTTGGATTTGGTCATAATGAGAAAATAATATCTGGCCTTGTTTCTACTTTTCCAGTCATTATAGATACAATTTTTAAATATTGGATCTTCCATTACTTAAATCGTCTATCTCCATCACTTGTAGTGATTTATCGTTCAATGAATGACTGATTCAACTCGAATATTTCTTACTTTGCACATAAGCAAAGCATTTTAAGACGTACCCACTCCTTCGAACCTACGGAGATTTCCCCTCGAATATTTTCTATTCGAGTAAAAGAATTTATGGAAATAGCAGACTTGTGGATAGGGAACTATCCGAGTGACCTACCTCATTTTATTGTAGAAATTTTTGGGATCAATGATTGGACTATGCAAATTCAAAATAACCTTTTTTTTTCTTGGATCACGATAAAGAAAGAAATTATTCGATCTATTTCCGTATCGTTTATGATATATATCATCACTCAAGCATCTATCTCAAATGCGTATCCCATTTTTGCTCAGCAGGGTTATGAAAATCCGCGCGAAGCAACCGGGCGTATTGTA